CATTAACATTGGATCATATGCTTTATTTGAATTATGATGAGAAAGAAAAAAAAAAAAAAGAAATAGTAAAATGATTTTTTCTTCATCAAATGACTATTCATCTATTAGTATTAGGTTTTCATAAAATAGGGGCATAAATAATCTATGAAAAAATATTGGTTCAATTCAATGTTGTCTAACAAGAAGTTAGAACATAAGTGTGGACTAAGTAAATCAATGGATAGTCTTGATGCTCTTGGACATACCAGTGGAAGTGAAGAAACTATTCGAAAAGATGCGGATAAAAAGATTCCTAGTTGGGACAGTTATAGTTTCAGCAATATTCATTATCTAAATTATTTATTTGATAGCAGGAATCTTTGGAGTTTGATCTCTGATCATACGTTTTTAGTTAGAAATAGTAATGGTGACACTTATTCTGTATATTTTGATATTGAAAATCAGATTTTTGATATTGACAATGCTAGTTCTTTTTTGAGTGAACTACCTAGTTATTTGAAAAGTGGGTCTAATAGTAGTAATTACTACTATTCTTTTTATTCCATGTATGATATTCAATCTAATTGGAATAATCACATTAATAGTTGCATTGATAGTTATCTTCGCTTTGAAATCAGTCTTAATAGTGACATTTACAGTGATATCGACAGTTACATTTCTAGTTTCATTTGTACGGAAAGTACAAGTAGTATTGAAAATGTAAATTCTAGTATCAAAACTAGTAGCAGTTATTTCAATAGAAGAGAAAAATCTAATGATTTCGATCTAAATACAAAATACAAACAGTTATGGGTTCAATGTGAGAATTGTTATGGATTAAATTATAAAAAATTTTTTAGTTCAAAAATGAATATTTGTGAATACTGCGGATATCATTTGAAAATGAGTAGTTCAGATAGAATTGAACTCTTTATAGATCCTGGCACTTGGGAACCTATGGATGAAGATATGGTCTCTATAGACCCCATTGAATTTCATTCAGAGGAGGAACCTTATATAGATCGCATTTCTTTTTATCAAACAAAAACGGGTTTAACTGAAGCTGTTCAAACGGGTGTAGGTCAACTAAACAGTATTCCCATAGCAATTGGAGTTATGGATTTTCAGTTTATGGGAGGTAGTATGGGATCCGTAGTAGGTGAGAAAATCACCCGTTTGATCGAGTATGCTACTAATAGATCTCTACCTGTCATTATTGTGTGTGCTTCTGGAGGAGCACGCATGCAAGAAGGGAGTTTGAGCTTAATGCAAATGGCTAAAATATCTTCTGCTTCATATGATTATCAATCAAATAAAAAGTTATTTTATGTATCAATCCTTACATCTCCTACAACTGGCGGAGTTACAGCAAGTTTTGGTATGTTGGGAGATATCATTATTGCTGAACCTAATGCCTACATTGCGTTTGCGGGTAAAAGAGTAATTGAACAAACATTGAAAAAGACAGTACCTGACGGTTCACAAGCGGCTGAGTATTTATTCCATAAGGGCTTATTCGACCCAATTGTACCACGTAATCCTTTAAAAGGTGTTCTGAATGAGTTATTTCAGCTACACGGTTTCCTTCCCTTGAATCAAGATTCAAAAAAAGAATTTCAAAAAGATTGAAATTCTTCATTTTCAAATGGAAGTATAACACTAGCTTCAGTTATTTTTATTTGTAGCGAATACACATTTAGTTCATTATAATGAAAAATGAAAAAAACAAAACTAAGAAGATGGTGTTTTCTTTGGAGACATCAGTTATAAGTGTAGTAAGAGTCAGAAGTTTTGGATAATGACTTTTTGTCCCGGATCCTTTTTTTATTCTATCTCTCTTCCTGATTAGGAATAAGCATCCCTCTATCGACAAGATAAAAAAGAATTTCTTTCTCCTTCCGAGAAATTAGGGAAATAAAAATGATTTTATCCGTTCTTTTTAAATATTCATTATTCATATATAGAACAACGAAAAAGAGATAAAAAAATATATCGAAAAAATGAAAAGAAAATACTAAAGAAAAAGAAAGAAGAAATCTCAAATCAAATAAAGAAAATAGAAATATTCAAATAACAAATAAGAAGAATATAGAAGTTCTTTTTATTTAGCGAGAACCCCCGGTTTTTCACTAGGAATCCCTGTTTGTTGGATAAGATTGGTTAAAATCAGAAATTCATAAGTAACTCTTTTCTATCTTTACCTTTCAAAACACCTTTTTTGTTTTGAAAGGTAAAGATAAAAAGACGATGAAGATAAGGATGGTAGAAGAAGAATCCAATTTAGTAAAGGGGATTCTCATACATATTCGTGTCGAAAGAGGAATAGGTATACTTCATTGAGTTCTACATTTGTTATTGATTATTAAATACTTCATATTAATATTATCTTAATATTCTTTCTAATTTCTTTTTAATAGTTTGAATGGATTAATATTAATAATTAATAGATAGACTTATTAGAATATATCTTTATAATTAGAATTTAGAATTTATAATAGGTACAAATATGAAATTGAGGTACCCATTCTATGATAGATTTGAACTTTCCCTCTATTTTTGTTCCTTTAGTGGGCCTAGTCTTTCCGGCAATCGCAATGGCTTCTTTATCTCTTTATGTCCAAAGAAATAAGATTGTCTAAATACGATGAAATCTAATCAATTTATTTCAAAACTGGATCATCATACAGATACTTTTTTTAATGTAATACGGTAGGATATATGATATTTGGCCTTTCCGAAAACAAATGGAAGAGTTGTTTTGTTATGTATGCCGATGCCTAATATACGGCATTAATGCATGTATATGCGGTTATAGCTTAATCAATTAAATGATGAAATTCAAAATGATCAGCAAATATTTTTTTAAAAATCTTTTAAATAGAAACTTAATGTGTCTAACCAATTATTCCTAATGGTTCCTGTCGGAATGCTGCTAGTTGATGAAAGTTACTTCGGGATCAAGCAATAAAAGTCAAGTCAAATCCATTTGGGTTATTCTCTCAATTCCAATCGAATGCAACTGGATCTAGTATAGTATGAACTGGCGATCAGAACATATATGGATAGAGCTTATAACGGGGTCTCGAAAAACAAGTAATTTTTGCTGGGCCTTTATCCTTTTTTTAGGTTCACTAGGATTCTTAGTGGTTGGAACTTCCAGTTATCTTGGTAAAAATCTGATATCCGTATTTCCGTCTCAGCAAATCCTTTTTTTCCCACAAGGGATCGTGATGTCTTTCTATGGGATCGCAGGTCTATTCATTAGTTCTTATTTGTGGTGCACAATTTCATGGAATGTAGGTAGTGGTTATGACCGATTCGATAGAAAAGAAGGGATAATGTCCCTTTTTCGTTGGGGATTCCCTGGAAGAAATCGTCGCATCTTCCTTCGTTTCTTTCTGAAAGATATCCAATCAATCAGAATGGAGGTGAGAGAGGGTCTTTTTCCTCGTCATGTCCTTTATATGGAAATCAAGGGTCAAGGAGCCATTCCCTTGACCCGTACTGATGAGGATTTGACTCCACGAGAAATTGAACAAAAAGCTGCCGAATTGGCCTATTTCTTGCGCGTACCCATTGAAGTATTTTGAAATGAACTGAAGAATAAATCTCAGCATGAGAGAAGGAACTTAATACATCTCAAAAGTGGGAAGACGTATATGGAACAATAACTCTTTTTTATACGCATACACATGGCGTCTGGCTTCACTCTTTAGACTAGTAAAAGGTCTAATAAGTAATAAGTAAATAAGTCTAGATTCATCAAATATCCTAACATGTCTTTTGTTTTCGTAAAACATAATTCCTCTTTTTCGGCCTTTGAATTGATACCCTATCCCTACGCTTTCGTACTTCATAGAAATCTCAGATAGAATCGACCAATGAAACAGGTTCATTAACAATTCACATCACGGATACAGAATGAAAAAAAAGAAAGCATTGGCTTCCCTCCCATATCTTGTGTCTATAATCTTTTTGCCCTGGTGGGTTTCTCTCTCATTTAAGAAATGTCTAGAAACTTGGGTTATTAATTGGTGGAATACTAGGCAATCCGAAATCCCTTTGAATGATATTCAAGAGAAAAATGTTCTAGAAAAATTTATGGAATTCGAAGAACTATTCCTGTTGGACGAGATGATAAAGGAGTACTCGGAGACACATATGCAAAGGCTTCGTATAGGAATGCACAAGGAAACAATACAATTGGTCCAAAGACAAAATGAATCTCATTTCCATATCATTTTGCATTTCTCTACAAATCTAATCTGTTTCGCTATTCTAAGTGGTTATTTTTTTCTGGGTAATGAAGAACTTTTCATTTTAAATTCTTGGATTCAGGAATTTCTCTATAACTTAAGTGATACAATCAAAGCTTTTTCGATTCTTTTAGTTACTGATTTATGGATCGGATTTCACTCGACCCATGGTTGGGAACTAATGATTGGTTCGATCTACAATGATTTTGGATTGGCTCAGAATGATCAGATTATATCTGGTCTTGTTTCCACTTTTCCAGTGATTCTAGATACAATTGTGAAATATTGGATCTTCCATTTTTTAAATCGTGTATCTCCTTCGCTTGTAGTAATTTATCATTCAATGAATGAATAATTCATTAGATCTTTTGATTTAGATCTTTTGATATCAATAAAATCAGAACCTTTCTTTGTGTAGAAAGAAAGTGTATAAATAAAAATAATTTTTCATCTTACTTATTCTTTATACTTCTACCTTTTCAATTCAAGGTATTCATACTATATTCCACTAGTACAATACTTTCAGTATAATCAATACAATGGCAAACTTTTGGATAGGGAATTCTACTAGCTACCTATCAAATTTATTGTATAAATTCCGGGGATCAATGATTGGACCATGCAAAATAGAAATACTTTTTCTTGGGTAAAAGAACAGATGACTCGATCCATTTATGTATCGATCATGATATATGTAATAACTCGAGCATCTATTTCAAATGCATATCCCATTTTTGCGCAGCAGGTTTATGAAAATCCACGAGA